CAGCAAGATGCTATTTGTAACAAGTAGTTTTGTTGGTTGGATAATTGGTCACATTTTATTCATGAAATGGATTTTTCTTAAAGACTTAAAGAAAGACTTAAAGATTCAAAAAGTAGTAAATTACTAAAAAAATGGATACATAAGAAAAATAAAAGAACAGATAAGAAGAAATACGTCCCCCCCCTACCGATTTAATAACCTCTGCTACAAAGAAACTGATAAGACCAACTCCATTTGGAATTGCATCAATTATTCGTCTATCAAAAAAATGAGTGAATTCGGCGAATTTTCTCGTCCCCACAATCAAGAATGTTCCATAAAAGGCATCTATGTACCCCCGATTATATGACCAATCATATATAGCATTTTTTATTTTGTCATAAAAATTTCTCCTAGGCCCCATTTTAAAAAATGAATTAATTAAGTCCAAATTTTGAAAAGATGAATAAACAGGTTTATATAAAAAAAATGCTATAAATATTCCGAAAGAGGCTATACTGACTGAAAAAAAGGCATCTTTACAAAATTCATACCAATCTATTGAATTATTTGAATTTTTATGTAAAAGATTTATAGAAGGGGTTAACCATTTTGTTAATATATCCACGTCTTGATTTAAAGGAATTCCTAAGAATCCAACGAACAAAGTAAATATAATTAATATAAGTATTGGGAATAACATCGTATTATCCGATTCATAAGGATACAAAGAAGTCTTCGTATTGCCAAAATTCGGAATAGAAAGAAAGGGTGGGGTCATATTTCTTACATTCTCATCAATTTTATATACTCTATTTGAAAAAAAAGAAGGACGTCCATTTTTATTCATTTTTAATAAAGTTACCAAACGAAAGTTTTTGTTACTTTTTTTTGAACCTTCTTTACCCCATAGCGATATTGAATATAAGGGGGTATTCCTTTTTCCACTGTAATTTTGAAAATGAACGTTTAAATGTCCTTCAAAAGTAAGTAAATAAATCCGACACATATAAAATGCCGTTAATCCCGCCGTAGACCAAGCTATTATTGCAAAAATAGGTGAATACAACCAACTATCATTAAGAATTTCATCTTTGGACCAAAAACAAGCAAGGGGTGGAATACCGCAAAGAGAAAGTGTACCTAATAAAAAAGAATTTTTTGTAATTGGTACATGTTTTGTTAAACCTCCCATAAGGACCATATTCTGACTTTTTTTTGGACAATACCCAACAAGAGTTTCCATTGAATGAATAACGGATCCCGATCCTAAGAACAATAATGCTTTAGAATAAGCATGAGTAATCAAATGAAATAAAGCACTGCGATAAGACCCCATACCTAAAGCTAACATCATATAACCCAATTGAGACATTGTGGAATAGGCTAAACCCCTCTTAATATCTTTTTGAGCAAGAGCTAAAGTAGCTCCTAAAAAAACTGTTATTATCCCTATCAAAGAGATCAAATTCATTATGTGGGGTATGACTATGAAAAGAGGCATAAGTCGGGCTACAAGAAAAATGCCCGCTGCTACCATCGTAGCAGCATGTATAAGGGCCGAAATAGGAGTCGGCCCTTCCATCGCATCAGGTAACCATACATGAAGAGGAAATTGTGCAGATTTAGCAATCGCACCGGCAAATAAAAGAACAGCGCACAAGGTAACAAATAAAAAATCGACCTCATTATTAGAAATCAAGTTATTGAATATTTGGAATAAATCACGAAATTCGAAACTCCCCGTTACCCAATAAAACCCTAAAATGCCTAATAATAAACCAAAATCGCCAACACGATTAGTTACAAAGGCTTTTTGACAAGCCTTTGCTGCAACAGGTCGTGTGAACCAAAATCCTATTAATAGATACGAACACATTCCAACTAATTCCCAAAAAATATAAATTTGTATCAAATTTGAACTAGTAACTAATCCCAACATAGAAGTACTGAAAAAACTCATATAAGCAAAAAATCTCAAATACCCGTGATCATGAGACATATAATTATCACTATAAATAAGAACCAAAATTCCAACAGTAGTGATTAGTATTGACATAATAGAAGTAAGTGGATCGATCAAGTATCCGAATTCTAACGAAAAATCATTATTAATAATCCAAGACCATACATATTGATAGACAGAACTACTATTTATTTGCTGAATAGAAAGATTCATGGAAAAAATCATGACTATACTTAACAACAAAACGCTCTGAAAAGCCCACATACGGCGAAGACTTTTTGTTGCCGTCGGAAAAAGAAGAAGTCCCAACCCTATTAACATAGGAACTGGAAGTGGAAGAAAAGGTATTATCCACGCATATTGATATGTCTGTTCCATAAAAAAAGTTTTTTATTCTTAATTAATTGTTTCCGATTCACCGGATCTTACCTTTCGAAAAAGTCAATAAAAAATCAAGATATGCACTAACTGATTTAAGAAGTTTATATTAGTATTTATTATTATATTATTAATTATTCTGAGTCTTTTCAAAACCGTTCAAATATTCAAAAAAGAAGTTACAATTGGTCAAATGATATGACCAAGTGACATATAAAAAAACGAACACTTATAATAGGAAAATAAAAATATAATAATTTATCAATTTATCGTAATCGTAATCAAAATTTATATTCATAGAGCAAGGATAAAAATTTAGCCTAAAAAGAGTACTTGATGCTGATACGAATTATAAGATTAACTAAGGTCATCGGTCTAATGAAAAAAACTCTTGATTTTAGTTAGTTTATTTCAATTCATTAACTAATTTTCAATTAATTAACTAATTCATTATGGGATTGATTGTTTTCCATTTCAATCAAAACAATTTATTAGTAAAGTTTAGAAAAATATGGAACTAAAATGAACTTTTTAGCGAGAAAGGATCAAAAATGACTGAGATCCTTTTTTATCAAACCACGTATCTTTTAACAGATTTATTACTAGTCTCATTCGAATTTTAAAATGGAATTTAGTTGTATTTTTTTCTAGTTTGACTATCAATTTATTAGTAATAAGTACAATCCTGGTATTTTATTACATGTAAATCAAGTATAGAATGCCGAAAATAAAGGTCTTTTAGATTCTTTTTTTATTTTATTAAGTTTGATTTGATTTGATTTCTATGACATGCGGATTCTAAAGATATAACTTTGAGAGATAAACAACGCGAACTAATAGTTCCAAACCAAAAATTTTTGGTTTTACGGAATATTTTGTTATTTAGAGTCATTTTTGATCCAGTTTTCATGGATCTTTGACATATCTATATTTCTTTTTTATGAAGAGAATATTATATTATTTAGAGAAAAAATAGATAATGAATAAGAATAATAATAGAACAATAGATGTCTTTCACATCCAACTATAACAATGAGTAACTTCTTCATTTTTAAATGGCAGTTCCAAAAAAACGTACTTCGATATCAAAAAAGCGTATTCGTAAAAATATTTGGAAAATGAAAGGATATTGGGCGTCGTTAAAAGCTTTGTCATTAGGGAAATCTCTTTCTACCGGGAATTCAAAAAGTTTTTTTGTACGACAAACAAATAAGTCCTAAAATATTGGAATAATCGAAATGCATTATGCATTTGATTCAAAAAATTGGATCCGTAATTTGTTAATATAAAATCAAAGTTCATATTAATATGAAATAGAATCTTAATGTTATGTCTAAAAGAATAATTCTTCTATTTTCTGAATTCTAAATCTAAATAAAAAAAGAAATACAATTTTTTATTTTTTTTGTATGTTTTCACTCATATTTTGGTGGTGGGGAGTCTTTTTTTCCCCATCGACCTTTACAATTCCAATAAATAAAATTTTTTATCTTTTTCGGGAAGGGCAGATTGTTGAAACTAATGGATTCCATGTTAAAAACTAACTTCTTTTTTTATTGCATTTACCATATGTAATGGATTTACCATATATCTCCAATTTTCAGATCATCAATAAAAGAATCAATAAAAGAACTTGATTGTTGAGATATTATTATATTATGTACAAGTGTCAATTTGCAGTACTCCAAATACAAAATAGTTTTTGATTCATTGAGAAAATTTATTTTTTGTTTCAAATTTATGATTATGAAATCAGATAAACCAGAAATAATGACATGACAATAAGCGTAAAAAATGAAAAAAAGTTTTTTTATTCTAGCGAGAGATTTCTATAGCTGCAAGAGTTCGATTTTAGAATCGCATAAACTACGTAAAAAGCCCTAAGATAAATGGACACTTAAAGGAAAATAAATGAAACTAATGAATCTTCAAATTGACTTTTGAACTCATTTTTCTTTATCAATTTCATTTTTACTAAAAAAACATATTTGATTGAATTGACTTGTTCAATCTCGACTATTGAATATAAATAGGCTATTATGAATTCGAGCAAGCCGCTATGGTGAAATCGGTAGACACGCTGCTCTTAGGAAGCAGTGCTAGAGCATCTCGGTTCGAGTCCGAGTGGCGGCATGCCATCTTCTAAACGAGATCCAATAGATCCTATAATAAAAATAAAATTAAATTCCCAATAATTAATATTAATATGGGGGATCCCCACCTTTTTTCTTTTTTATGATATTTTCAACTTTAGAGCATATATTAACTCATATTTCCTTTTCTATTGTTTCAATTGTGATTACAATTCATTTGATAACCTTATTGGGCAATGAAATCATAAAACCATATGATTCGTCAGAAAAGGGGATGCTAGCTACTTTTTTATGTCTAACAGGATTATTAATCACTCGTTGGATTTATTCGGGCCATTTCCCACTAAGTGATTTATATGAATCATTAATTTTTCTTTCATGGAGTTTCTCCCTTATTCATATAGTGCCCTATTTAAAAAAACGAAAAAATTATTTAACCACAATAACTGCCTCAAGTACTATTTTTACCCAAGGCTTTGCTACGTCGGGTCTTTTAAATGAAATACATAAACCCACTATATTAATACCCGCTCTACAATCGGAGTGGTTAATAATGCACGTAAGTATGATGATATTGAGCTATG